AAAAATGGGATAGGCATTTGAAATGGGTGCCCCAGTTATTATATATATCATGAGCGATACGAAAATGGATCGAGTAATCTCTTCCTTTATCCAAGAAAAAAGGGTATTTATAGTTTGCATGGTCCAATCATTGGTATCGAAAATTTATACAATAAAATTAGGTAGGTTCTTAGTCTAGTATAGTTCCCTATCTATGATTCTGCTATGTACTAAAAGAATTTTATTGTAATGGAATAGAATATAGGAGGAATCGAATCCCTTGTATGAGTAAAAAGAATAAGTACAGTTTTGAATGTTTTGCTTATGTACAAAGTAACAACCAACCATTCTAATTGGATCAGTGAATCATTTTTCAGTCATTCATTGAATGATAAATCACTACAAGTGAGGGAGATACACGATTTAAATAACGGAAAATCAAATATTTTAAAATTGTATCTAGAATGACCGGAAAGGTAGAAACAAGACCGGATATAATTTGATCATTATGAGCAAATCCAAAATCTTTGTAGACAGATCCAATCATTAGTTCCCAACCGTGGGGCGAATGGAATCCTATACATAAATCAGTTACTAAAAGAATGGAAAAGGCTTTGATTGTGTCGCTTAAGTTATATAGAAATTCTTGAACCCAATAGTTAAGAATAACAAGTTCTTCATTACCTAGCATAGAATAACCACTTAGAATAACGAAACAGATCATATTTGTCGAGAAGTACAAAATCGTATGGATACAATCTTCATTGTGCATCTTGATCAATTGGATCGTTTCGTTGTAGATTCCGATACGAAGCTTTTCTAGATGTGTTCCCGGGTATTCCTTTATCATTTCGTCCAAGAGTAAGAGTTCCTCTAATTCTATGAATTTTTTTAGAATACTCTTTTCTTGAATATCATTCAAAAAAATTTCGGATTGCCTAGTATTCCACCAATTAGTAACCCAAGATTCCAGACTTTTAGTAAATGAGAGAGAGATCCACCAGGGCAAAAATACTATAGATGCAAGATATAGAAGGGGAATGAATGCTTTCTTTTTTGCCATTTTTTCGTCTTTGAATTTTTAATGAGCTCACCCCATTCGTTGACGCTATACGATACTAACTAATATTCCTATCAAGGATCAGTTCTATTACAAGTTATCGAGCCCACGAATCTATTCCCCGCTTTTTTTGTGTATGATTCAGCGGTTAGTACTTGAATTTATAAATAATACAGAAATGGAATAAAAAAGAATCCACTTCGAATAAAGAGATTGTTTCCAAATCTATCACTTGCTAAAATTCGAAGAGAGTGACCCCTTTCAATAAAGAAATGCATGAAAGAGCCCCTTCAAGTAACAAATATTATTCAGATTTTGAAACGAAAGAACTCTCTTTCTATCAAAATATCCAATTTTTTGAAAAAAAAAAAGACGCATAGTCCGGGAATAATTGAGAGAATTTTATGAAGAATATTGTGATTCTGATAAAAAAAATGACTACCAAAACAAGACAAAAAAGCTATCGTTATAAGCATCCCAATCGTTTGGTAATTAAGAAGTACAAAAAGGGATAAAAAGAAAAATTGATTGACAAAACAAAAAAAAAAGAGAATCTACAAGATATAATCTCTCTATTGAAAATAAAAAAAAAGCATTCATTCTTTTCATTTCAGTTTAAATTCATTTTTTAAAATACTTCAATTGGTACACGCAAGAAATAAGCCAATTCAGCAGCTTTTTGCTCAAGTTCTCGTGGAGTCAAATTCTCATCAGTACGAGTCAAAGGAATAGCGCCATGGCCTCTGATTTCCATATAAAGGACACGACGAGCATAAATACCCTCTTTCACTTCTATTCTGATAGACTGGACGTCTTTCATAAAGAATTGGAGGAAGATGCGACGATTTTTTCCAGGAAATCCCCAACGAAAAATACACATTATTCCTTCTTTTCTATCGAACCGATCATAACCACTACCTACATTCCACGAAATTGTGCACCACAAATAAGAGCTAATAAAGAGACCCGCAATTCCGTAGAAAGACATCACGATCCCCTGTGGAAAAAAAATGATTTGCGTAGGCGGAAATAAAGATATCAAATTTCTACCAAGATAACTGGAAATTCCAACTAATAAAAACCCTAATGAACCTAAAAAAAGGATAAAGGCCCAGCAGAGATTACTTGTTTTTCGAGACCCTGCTATAAGTTCTATCCATATATGTTCTGATCGCCAATTCATACTAGATCTAGTTGCATTTTATTGAAATTGAGAGAATAACCCAAATTAATTTGACTTTTTGTGTGTTTCCGAAATAACTCTCATCAACTAGCACTATTCTGATGTGAACTTTTATTTTAGGAGTAATTCATCGAATTGGTTAGATATAAAATAATAATATCCATTTCGTATGATTTCCTATAGATATCCACATACATATAGATATATTCACTTTATATTTAAGGCATTCGCCCCGATCCCGATTTGATTTCGTTGCAAATAGCTATAATTTATTTACTCATATATCATGTTTACACACGAATAACAATAATAGTTTCTTTATGTTCGGGGGAAACCACATCACATATTTTATTCTAAGAAATAGATATCTGTGTTATGGTCTAAGTCTAAATCTTGAAAAAAAAAAAAAACAAAATAGATGAGATTTAGCCCCATCATATCGATATCTAAAAAATCTTGTTTTTTTGAATATGAAGAGATAAAGAAGCCATTGCAATTGCCGGCAATATTAGGCCCACGAAAGGCACAAAAAAAGAGGGTAAATTTGTCATAAAATGGATACCTGGGTTTACTATTTTTACCTGTTATTGTTATATTGTTATTTATATTGTTATAAAGGTATCTTATAATCATTATTTATAATTCATATAGAATTATACTAAGCATATCTAAGTGAGTATATGTGATATAATAAAAAATATATAAATATAATAAAATAAGTGCAAGGAATGTCGAACTAAATAAATATAATTTTTCATCTTTCTACATGAAATATATATGATAATCGCCTTTTTTATTATCTTGTTTTTGTCTTATAATTTGAATTTTATAAAATGGAATAAAATAAAGAAAGAGTTTCTTACAACTTCCTGAAAAATTTGTTACAATCCGATCCGGGAATAGGGAGTCTTAGTAAAACTGGGGATTCTAAAAAAATATCGAAAGATGCAAGATTCTGTACTTTTCACTTTTAAATTTTCTATATTTGAATTATATACACATAAGAAGAGAACGTGAAATTCGCTTTATTCTCCTTGCCTAATTTTAATTTAGCGGAAGAAGGAATGCATTCTTTTTTTTTTGATAGAGGTTTTTACTGATTAGTAATCGGGAATGTCGGTAAAAAAAAAATGATCCGCATAATTATTTTTACAATTAAATCTTATGTTATCAAATGCTACCAAGCCAAAATCCATTCTACGGATTTTGGCTTTGATTTCTATAAACTAAATAACTACTCGTTTTATAAAAAAAAAAATAATAATTTATATTTTGATTAATTAATATATTTTTTTTTATTAAGGATCCACTTGATTGAATTTTGATTCAGAGAAAAGAAAGCGTGGAGCTGAAATAACTCACTCAGAACGTCTTTTAAAAGATTACGTGGTACGATTAGGTCGAATTGGCCCTTATGGAATAAATATTCAGCCGTTTGTGAGCCCTCAGGTACTGTCGTATTCAATGTTTGTTCAATTACTCTTTTACCCGCAAATGCAATGTAGGCATTGGGTTCGGCAATAATGATATCGCCCAACATACCAAAACTGGCTGTCACCCCACCAGTAGTAGGAGATGTAAGGATTGATACATAGAATAACTTTTTCTTTGATTGATAATCATATAAAGCGGAAGCTATTTTAGCCATTTGCATCAAGCTCAAACTTCCTTCTTGCATGCGTGCTCCTCCGGAAGCACACACTAGAATAAGAGGCAAAAACCGATTGGTAGCATATTCGATCAAACGAGTGATCTTCTCGCCAACTACGGAGCCCATACTACCCCCCATAAACTGAAAATCCATAACCCCAATTGCTATGGGAATACCGTTTAGTTGACCTGTGCCTGTTTGAACAGCCTCAGTTAATCCTGTTTTTCTTTGATAAGAATCAATACGATCTTTGTAAGATTCCTCTTCCAACGGAAATTCAATGGTATCCACAGAGACCATATCTTCATCCATAGGAACCCAAGTACCTGGATCAATCAAAAGTTCTATTCTATCTGAACTACTCATTTTCAAATGATGTCCACAGTGTTCGCAAATATTCATTTTTGATTTAAAAAATTTCTTATAATTTAATCCATAACAATTTTCGCATTGAACCCATAAATGCCTATATTTTTGAGTAAAATCTAGATCATTAGAATTTTCCGTTTCTGTTATAGTTAACTCACTACCAGCCGGACTCGTTTTTATACTTGAACTCTGGGTTTCACTACTATTTCTGCTTTCATCAAAAATGTAACTAGAAATGTAATTGTCATTGTAATTGACAATACCACTTAAAATGTAACTATCAATACAAATTTGAGAACGAAAATAGCTGTCAATACAGCTAGTAATGTGTTTATTCCAACTATATTTAGTATCATATATGTAAGGATCATAGTGGGGATCATCACTATTAGATATACTATTTAGATAACAAAAATTCCGAGAATTAGAAAAAGAGCTTTCTAGTTCACTTAGAAAAGAATGAGCATTGTCAATCTCAAAAATTTGATTTTCAATATCAAAACATATGAAATAACTGTCCCTATTATTATCCCTAACTAAAAAAGTATCATCAGGTACGAAATTATGAATGTCTCTAACGCCGACTAAATGATCAACATTACTGTAACTAGAATTGTCACTATCGCTCCCACTAAGAGTGTTTTTATCTATATCATTTCTAATCGGGTCTTCACTTACACTGGTATTTTCAATAGAACCAATGCTGCCCATTGATTTACTTAGCCCATACCCGTATTCTAACTCCTTTTTTTTGGACA